GAATCTAATTAGTTAAAATCAAAGTAAAAGTTTTCTAAGATTACTGTTCGCTCTAAAATATAAAATTGATTCGATACAAAAAAAAAAAAAAAAAGAAATGATAAAAAGAGGAATAATTTGATAATTTCATTCCATAATGATTCGAAAAGAGTTTCATTTTAAAACGAAATTAAATGACCCAGTTCTTATTATTCGTTTCTAAGTTGAGTTGAAAAATTATCCAAGAATGAATTCGCCGATTAGCGGTATGGGTAGATGTTACAGATGATGAATCCATTTCTTTTTATACAGTTGTGACTTTATCCTATCCTTCTTAGTGCTGTCTATAATGATAGATCAATCAAAACCTTTCAATTGGACTTATTCTTTCAATTGGTATTTTTTTTATCTCCTATTTTGCAAAAAAGGAAACTCAGGTAAGTGCTTTTTTATAAACATATGTATAAAAAGAACATATTTCATTTAGCTCCTTCATGCCTACCATAACTAGTTATTTCGGTTTTCTACTGACGGCTTTAACTATAACCTCAGCTCTATTTATTGGTCTGAGCAAGATACGACTGATTTGAAATTCATTGCACAATTCATAAAAGGAAATCTTTCCGCGAACTTCTGTGTATTTATAGTGACTTACCGTGTCAATTGCCAATTCTTGGTCATTGAGATTCATGGTAATTCGGATTAATATTTAGGTATAGATATTACCTCTTTTTTTCTCCTTTCAAACAAATTGAAATGATTGAAGTTTTTCTATTTGGAATCGTGTTAGGTCTAATTCCTATTACTTTGGCTGGATTATTTGTAACTGCATATTTACAATACAGGCGTGGCGATCAGTTGGACCTTTGAGTAATTAACATCTCTTTTTTTGATTGACCTCCTCCTTTCTTTAATATCCAGGAGGTCAAATTAAGATTGCCATTCCAGTTAGTGCTTCAGCCGAATTCGATCGAAGAAGATCCGAATCACGCTCTGTAGGATTTGAACCTACGACATCGGGTTTTGGAGACCCACGTTCTACCGAACTGAACTAAGAGCGCTTTCTTATCATAAAAGAGAAGACTGTAAAGAAAAGGATTGGCCCCAATACATCTTGTATGCATACACTATATAGTATCATAACAATGAAAGATTCTATATGATATGTCCTATGTGAATTGATCTCAAAAAATCCCTCGTTACTGCTCAAAGGAGCAGTAATAGGTAGGGATGACAGGATTTGAACCCGTGACATTTTGTACCCAAAACAAACGCGCTACCAAGCTGCGCTACATCCCTTCCATTGGTCTACAGTGTCATTGTAGAGAATTCTTGTCTTGTTTTCCACATCGTTATCTCCTCTATTAAAATCTAGAATTTTTATGTCCATTTCGTCTTTTTGGTCTCATTTAACATATAATAATAGTAAAATACTTCTATCTATATGAAAAATGGAATGGAACCCCTAGGAAAAATAAATGAGTCTTTTGGGGCAATATTGGGGAAGAAAGGACATTTTTTCTGTATTTAACAAAAAGTAAATCTTAGTTACTGGATGATTGTACATTTCAATATGTTTCTGTATTACAATAAAATGAAGGAGGTTTTTCAATGCGAGATCTAAAAACATATCTTTCCGTAGCACCGGTACTAAGTACTTTATGGTTCGGTTCTTTGGCAGGTTTATTGATAGAGATAAATCGTTTTTTCCCGGATGCGTTGACGTTCCCCTTTTTTTCATTCTAGTTATTGACGTGGGAAGGAATAAAGAAGATTAGAGATACAATTAAATACCAGCCCCCCCTTTTTTCTCTTTTTTCCCTTTTTTAGAATAAGGGAGGAAAGAGAAAGAAAAAAAGTGCATTCAACAGCTGCGAGACTCGGGTTCAGGTTGGAATTAAATTAATATTATTCAATTTCTATGGAAGTAGAATACAAACTGTGGTTCTAGGGAAAGAGTATTATACAAGATACTTATATGAAATACTGTACTGTGATTTGAAATCTAGTTTAGAAATCTTTCTATCTTATTTGCTATATTGATTGTAGTGAAATCTTGCATAAGAGGATAGCAAGTTACAAATTCTATTTTTTTTTTCCTTTCTTCTTTTTCGTTTGGGATTGAAAGAGTTGAGTAAATGAAAAATCCAAAGGAGGTTCATGGCCAAGGGTAAAGATGTGCGAATACCGGTTCTTTTGGAATGTACCGCTTGTGTTCGAAACGGTGTTAATGTTAATAAGGCATCAACGGGCATTTCCAGATATATTACTCAAAAGAACCGGCACAATACGCCTAATAGATTGGAGTTGCGAAAATTCTGTCCATATTGTTACAAACATACGATTCACGGGGAGGTAAAGAAATAGATCGAACCGAGCACCTGCGCCCTTATCTTACAAGGAAACGGAAAAAATGACATTATATATATATAACATATTTAACATAGTTAAAGATAATTATAAACAAACCAAATCCTATTTTTTTATTCTAATTAGAGATACGGCTGAAATAGGATTTTAGGGATAAGAAATAAACTAACCAAACCATGGATAAATCCAAGCGAACTTTTCTTAAATCCAAGCGATCTTTTCGTAGGCGTTTGCCCCCGATCCAATCGGGGGATCGAATTGATTATAAAAACATGAGTTTAATTAGTCGATTTATTAGTGAACAGGGAAAAATATTATCTAGACGAGTGAATAGATTGACCTTGAAACAACAACGATTAATTACTATTGCTATAAAACAAGCTCGTATTTTATCTTTGTTACCTTTTCTTAATAATGAGAAACAATTAGAAAGAACCGAGTCGACCACTAGAACTCCTAGTCTTAGAGCCAGAAAAAGATAGGTTTACTCTTTCTTCACTTGAATTCGAATTCCTATCCGAACTCAAACGGGGATTTCTATTTTGTTGGAAAAATCCAAGAATCCGGATTGAATTCTCGTGTCGTAAGAAAAAAAATAATCTGGGAAGAAGAAATTTTTTTATTGAACGTGTTGATTCATATTTATTTTGACTACTTTCTCATATTTTATCATATTTCTATTCATTTTTATTCGACCTTCCCGGAGTTCATTCTCCGGGCAACTCCGTTTAACCGGTGGATTCCTTCCAACCTACTTCTTTTATGATCTCATTGGAAATCATATAAAGACAATTCCTATTTGATATAGCTATTTGTGCAAGTATTTTACGATTAAGAAGCAACTGTCTCTTGTACAGACCGTTTATTAATCTACTATAACTATAGCATACCCCCCTTTCACGAATTGCTGCATTTATTCGAGTGATCCACAAACGACGAAAATTGATTTTTTGCCTATCCCTATCCCGATGAGCCGAAACCAAAGCTCTTATTTTTTGTTGAGTAATAGTTCGAGTAAGTCTTGAATGAGCCCCCCGAAAGCTTGATGCAAATAAACGAATTTTTGTTCTACGTCTCCGAGCGATATATCCCCGTCTAATTCTGGTCATTGAATAAATGAAACTTTCACGAATAACTAATAGATTTCCTTTCTTTCAGTTATTCTTTTGCCCCTTTCCTAGTATATTAATAACAAAACGGATTTTTCCAATGTATAAACTAAAAATTCCAACGGCTTTGGCTACTATAACCTTCCCAACCACGATTTTTTATAGGCGTTTCACCTCGAAATACGAAATTGTACTATACTAGGTATTAAAAAGAAAAAAATAGCACAATGATAAAGAAATAGTGGATTCCATCGTTTCTATGGTTACTTCTTAAACGGTGAGGTCTTCTCTATACACCGGAGCCCTTACTTCATTTAATCAATGTTATTGCTAACTTGTATAGTTCACATTCTTCGGCTCTACCCATGAATTATCCAGTAATAGGTCTTTCACAACGAGCTCTACCTATACAGTAACGGTATTTAATTATGAAGGTTGGCTGGGTAGCTGACCCTGTTAGTCCGTTCTTGCAAGAGGGGTCTAGATTAACTAAGATTTCCTCCGCTTAATGGATAAACGTTTGCTACCAATGGAGAATTGCTTCTCATCTTGAATTGAGGTGAGTGGATTTACACCAATAGAAACCATAAATTTCATACACAATAAAAGGGATATGCTCCATTTTCTTATTTTTAGATAGGAAATGTAGTTCGTTTTTCCGTTCTATCCTATTTGATCATTCATATTCGAACATTGTTCTCTTTCCTTTGTTCTAGTTCATGATCTGAACGAGTCGCACATACACCCTAGTACATGTTCCTCGACGCTGAGGGCATCCCCGAAGCGCGGGGGATTTTGTGACATTTCTAATCGGCTGTCTTGTATTTCTAATAAGTTGTTTAATCGTTGGCATGTTGAATCATATACATAATGGGCTGGTTTAGATCGATCCTAACCGCATGATTATGAATTCCTTTTATTCAAAAGAATAGTAAATAAAAGTCATAGAATATTAATATGAAACTCAGCAGGGGTAATTTCAAATCACGAATTGACGCGAAATCCAGGCTATTGTCATTCAACCGCTACAAGATCAACAATTCCATAAGCTTGGGCCTCTGTTGCTGACATAAAAATATCTCTTTCCATGTCTTCGGAGATAACCCATAGGGGTTTACCCGTTCTTTGTACATAAACCCTTGTCAGGGTTTCACGTAGTTTCAGCAGTTCTCCCACTTCCAGGATGAATTCTCCCGTTGCTACTTCAGAAAAAGAACCAGCAGGTTGATGGATCATTACCCTGATGATATAAGATAATAAAAGGTTTCTCTATTTCGCATGATGAGGGGAAGATAAAAGAATAACAAGAAAAAAAGATAGAATCGAACAACCGTACGGGCATTATGCATTGCATACGGCTCTACAATAAAATTGACCCTTACCTTACATCAAATAAAGAAAAAAATAGGATCGATCAGACCCCGATCGGTAAATGATCAACTTACCACCCTTCCTTTCGGAGGAATTCAAAAATACTATGATGGCTCCGTTGCTTTATATATTTATTATATTTTTTTGTCTGTGATTTGTCTGTGATTCAGC